GGGTCGTTCTAGCTATATACAAAATTCTTGATTAATAATAAGATAAATAAATCAAATTTTTTTGAAGGAGGGGCTCCCTGTATTTCGATTTAAAAAATCGGTTACTACTCCTGAATCGTACAAAAGAAAAAGAGATAAAAAACTGGGGATATTGTGTGATTAGTTTAGTTGGTATCCAAAACTTAAATATAAAATTCAAGTAAAGTAAAAAAAAAGGGGGGGGATCTTGAATCAAAATAATTTAAAGTTCTTATTTCTGTCAGAGGGCAATATGAATGTTTTATCATGTTCCATCAACACACTAATAAAAGAAGGGTTATATGAGATATCTGGTGTAGAAGTAGGCCAACATTTCTATTGGCAAATAGGGGGGTTCCAGGTCCATGCCCAAGTCCTTATTACTTCTTGGGTTGTAATTGCTATCTTATTAGGTTCCGCAGTTCTAGCGATTCGCAATCCACAAACCATTCCAACTGACGGCCAAAATTTCTTTGAATTTGTCCTTGAATTCATTCGAGACGTGAGTCAAACCCAGATTGGAGAAGAATATGGTCCATGGGTTCCCTTTATTGGAACCCTATTTTTATTTATTTTTGTTTCTAACTGGTCAGGAGCCCTTTTACCGTGGAAAATTATCCAGTTACCTCAAGGGGAGTTAGCAGCACCAACGAATGATATAAATACGACGGTTGCTTTAGCTTTACTCACATCAGTAGCCTATTTTTATGCGGGTCTTAGCAAAAAAGGATTAGGGTATTTCAGTAAATACATTCAACCAACTCCAATTCTTTTACCCATTAATATCTTAGAAGATTTTACAAAACCCCTATCACTTAGTTTTCGACTTTTCGGAAATATATTAGCCGATGAATTAGTCGTTGTTGTTCTTGTTTCTTTAGTACCTTTAGTGGTTCCTATACCTGTCATGTTCCTTGGATTATTTACAAGCGGGATTCAAGCTCTCATTTTTGCCACCTTAGCTGCGGCTTATATAGGTGAATCTATGGAAGGTCATCATTAACTATTTCTTTTTTCAAATATTCTTTTTTAGGTTAGCCCAGTTATAGAATAGGTGGTTTACGTTATGTAAGAAACACTTGTATATGTGATATTTGATATTCACTAGGTATATATGAGTTAAAGATCTATATAATCTGCCCTACTACTTTTGTGAATTTCGATTTAGATAGGGATTCGATTAGAAGTTCTTCCTTTTTATCTGTGAATTGGTTGAAAAAACGATAAAAAAAAGAACGAAGAATTCAAAGAATGGTTCACAAAAAAGAAATGGCATAAAAAAGTCGTATATATATATTATAAATTTTTTAAAATCCCGTGGATAGGAACTACTATCAAAGTAATTCTTATGATTCAATAATATTATTATATCTTTTTTTTTTAAGTTTTTGGTTATTTTGGCTGGATGAATCTTAGCGATTACTTAATTATAATTACGTCCTTAAGTCATTGGATGATTGTATCATTAACTATTTCTTTATTTTGGTGTGAGGAACTTATCATGAATCCACTGATTTCTGCTGCTTCGGTTATTGCTGCTGGGTTGGCTGTTGGGCTTGCTTCTATTGGACCTGGAGTTGGTCAAGGTACAGCTGCGGGTCAAGCTGTCGAAGGTATCGCGAGACAACCTGAGGCAGAAGGAAAAATCCGAGGTACTTTATTGCTTAGTTTGGCTTTTATGGAAGCTTTAACAATTTATGGCCTGGTTGTAGCATTAGCGCTTTTATTTGCGAATCCTTTTGTTTAATCCGAGAAATCGCAAAATTCTGGATTTTTTTCGTAGTTTTTTTAATTCTATCAAGATTTAACTCCTACAATTATTCATTGAGACAACAATCCTTGGGAAGGACTAATTTGAGGATGGGGAATTAGCACATCGATTCGCTTTCTTCCTTCCCCTTATTCTTTTAGTTTAATGGAAACTTTTTTTTAAGGAGTGTTGCGAAAAAACGAGGTTTAAGTTTTTTTAAATTGACATCAAACTTGGTCTCAAATTCTAGCTTAATTCTAATTAAGTCTCATTATTATTATTGAAATGAAAAATTTTGGAAAATACATTTGTAATATAGAATAGGTTTTTGATTCTGTTTACAAATATCCAAATAGGTAAATTAAATTTTAAATTATTAAATTCAATTTTCTTTTTATTGAAAATAAAAAGAATAAAAAAAAAAAAAGGACAGAGTTCTTTTTTTATAGTTTAGCTAGAAGAGGAGATTATATGAAAAATTTAACCGATTCTTTCGTTTACTTGGGTCACTGGCCATCTGCCGGGAGTTTCGGGTTTAATACCGATATTTTAGCAACAAATCCAATAAATCTAAGTGTAGTTTTCGGTGTATTGATCTTTTTTGGAAAGGGAGTGTGTGTGAGTTGTTCATTTCAAGAATAGGCTGGATTCACCCAGTGGCACTATAACTAGGAAAGAGTGCATAATCCCGCGAATTACTTCTGAATAAAAAAAAAAAAAAATGATATTTTA